TAATAATTAATAATCGTAATAATAATTAATAAAAATAATAAAACAAGCTTAAAAATTTAGGCTAAAAAGAGTACTGATGTTGATATGAATTATATCAATTATAGGATTAACTAAGGTCATTGGTCTAATGAAAAAACTCTTTATTTTAGTTACTTTATTTCAACTCATTAACTAATTCATTATGGGATTGATTGTTTTCCATTTCAATCAAAACAATTTATTAGTAAAGTTTAGAAGATTATAGATCTAAAATGAACTTTTTTTATCAAAAAAACGGATCTTTCTTACTAGTCTCATTCGAATTTTAAAATGGAATTTAGGTATATTTTTTCTCAAGTTTTACTAAAAAAAGATTACTAAAAAAAGACTCACGTTTTTAGGCAAAAGTTTACAATCTTTTGAGGTATTTTATTATATGTAAATAAAGTATAGAATAGAATGACGAAAATAAAGGTCTTTTAGGCTCTTTATTTATTTTATTAAGTTTGATTTCTATCACATAGCAGATTCTAAAGATATAACTTTGAGATATAAACAACGAGAATTAAGAGTTCCAAACCAAAAATTTTTGGTTTTACGAATAGTGTATGGAATCAAAAATTTTTTATGTTATTTCGAGTCATTTTTGATCAAATTTTTACAGATATATCTATATTTCTTTTTTATGAAGAGAATCTTTTTTAGAGAAAAATAGATCATGAATAAGAAAAAAGAATTGGTTTTGAACAATAGATGTCTTTCACATCCAACTATAACAATGAGTAACTTCTTCATTTTTAAATGGCAGTTCCAAAAAAACGTACTTCGATATCAAAAAAGCGTATTCGTAAAAATATTTGGAAAAGGAAAGGATATTGGGCAGCGTTAAAAGCTTTGTCATTAGGAAAATCTCTTTCTACCGGGAATTCAAAAAGTTTTTTTGTACGACAAACAACTAAGTCCTAAAAGATTGGAATAATCAGAATGGATTTGACTCAAAAAATTGGATCAGTAATTATCTAGATCTATATTTGTTAATATCTATATCTATATTAAATAATAAAACAATTGGCAGTCCTAGATTTTTAATCTTATCTTATTCTTTTCTTATAAGATAAAAATAAAAATTATTGTATTTTCTGAAATCTAAAGAAATAAAAAATATTATATTTTTATTTTTTTTAGTATTTAGTATATTTTCAATCAGATTTTGGTGGTGGGGAGTCTTATTTTCCCCATCGACCTTTACAATAATGATAATGAAAAATTTTTATCTTTCTCGGGAAGGGCAAATATAAGATTTTTAGTTAAAATTAATGAATTCTTGAAACTAATTGATTTCATGTTAAAAATTTTTGGATAACTTTCTTACTTCTTCATTTATTTACTATATGGAATATATTTATCATATATCTACAACTTTCAGTCCAATCAATAAAAAAACTTCATTGTTGAGATATTATGTACAAGTGTCAATTTGGAGTAGTCAAAAATAGACATATTTTAGATTCATTGATAAAGATAAAATTTCTTTTTTTTTTCTGAAATCAGATAAAGCAAAAATAATAATAATGACAATAATAATAAAAGTAAAAAATGAAAAAAGTTTTTTTTCGCGAGAATTCTCTAGTTGCAAGAATTCTATTTTTCTATTTTTGGCTAATACTAATTACTAATATATATATAAACTACTTGAATCTTTACTAAAAAAACTTATTTGAGTGAATTGACTTATTCAATCTCGACGATTGAATATAAATAGGGTATTATGAGTTCGAGCAAGCCGCTATGGTGAAATCGGTAGACACGCTGCTCTTAGGAAGCAGTGCTAGAGCATCTCGGTTCGAGTCCGAGTGGCGGCATGCCATCTTCTAAAAGAGATCCAATACATCCTATAATAAAAATAAATAAAATTCCCTATTTATATTTATTAATTAAATTTATATGGGGATTCCCCCCCCCTTTTTTTCATTTTTATGATATTTTCAACTTTAGAGCATATATTAACTCATATTTCCTTTTCTATTGTTTCAATTGTAATTACAATTCATTTGATAACCTTATTTGGCAATGAAATCATAACATATGATTCGTCAGAAAAGGGAATGATAGCTACTTTTTTATGTCTAACAGGATTATTGCTCACCCGTTGGATTTATTCGGGACATTTCCCGCTAAGTGATTTATATGAATCATTAATTTTTCTTTCATGGAGTTTCTCCCTTATTCATATAGTGCCTTATTTCAAAATAAGAAAAAATTATTTAACCACAATAACTGCTTCAAGTACTATTTTTACCCAAGGTTTTGCTACATCAGGTCTTTTAAATGAAATACGGAAACCCACAATATTAGTACCCGCTCTACAATCGGAATGGTTAATAATGCACGTAAGTATGATGATATTAAGCTATGCGGCTCTTCTTTGTGGATCATTATTATCAGTAGCACTTCTAGTCATTACATTTAGAAAGATTTTTTATAGTTCTAAAAGTAATAATTTATTAAAATTAAATGAGTC